TTTTTATTAATTTTACACAAAAATTTTCTATCTTTATTTTTTTCCATATATATAATATCGCTTTTTCCTAGATAATTCTTGCTAGGAATATTCTTGAGTATGTTAAAAAATTTTTCTTTATTTCTGGTAGAATTTTCTTGGTTCTTATTTGTTTCTAATGATGATCTATAAATATAGGAGTTATTCTTAGTTTCAGAATGAATATATTTATATGATAAAAGATCATATCTATAGTTTTTTTGAAAATTCTCCTCTTTATTTGGTAATAAATACACTGTCGAATTTTGTTTTTTTTTTGAATCAAGTAATTGGTCTTTTTCAGAGGAATACCATTTGTTTAAATCTTTATTTTGAGACGTATGGCATTGATTGATTCTATTTCGCCATTTTGAGGGGATTAATCTAGACGATGTAATCTGAGATAAATCGTATTGATAATGACCTCTTAACCAGTTTTTCCATGGATTCATTCCAGAATTTGGAAGTTTCTTATGTCTTACTTCGGAATGAAATATTCCTTGTCTTCCAAAAAAATCCTTTATTTCAGTCTTAAGAAAAAAAGACGGTCCATTATATTGAAAAATAGATTTTAACTTATTGAAGTTAATAATTTGGGTTTGTGATAATTTTAAAAATACATATTTTTGTGACAAGTAAGATAAATCAAAAAAAATATCTGACTTCCGCTTACTATTTCTAAGATTATCAAAAGCCCTTTTTATAGTCATAGGCGAAATAAAGTCAATTTTATTTTGTTTTGTTTTATTAATCCTTTCTTGATTTGTTTCATTATTGTCAATGTATTTATCATTATCAATAATTTTTTTTTTTGATTTGATAAAAAGTTGTAGAGCGATTCTGCGCATATTAATGATACATAGAAAGATATCTATGTATATTTTTTCAATGAAAAATTGAACTATTAATTCAATATTTTTTATTTTTAATATTTTAAAAATTTTTGGGGATGATTCTGCATTATTCTTTTTCTTTTTTTTGATTCCTGGCGTTACTTTTTTTTTTTTTTTCATTATTTCTATTTCATTTCTGATTGTGTTTCTTCTATCAATCCTATGTTTCATTTCTTTTTCTGCCTGTGAATAATTTGTCCAACCTGTAGATCCAATTTGACTAAGTGATTCATGAATTATCTGATTGCTTATTATGGAACCCTTTTCTGTTTGAGTTTCACTTGATTCATATCTTTCTCTCGATATAAATTCTCTCTGTATAAATAATGGAATTTTCTTGCTGTTTAAAAGTTCTTTTATTATTCGTTTTACAAATAAAAATGCTTTTGCTTCTTTCTTTTTTATTTTTTTAAAAATTCTTCGAACTCTCAAATTTAATTTTCTGATTTCGACTTTATAGTCTATATCTTTTAAAATGGGTTCAAAAAAGGAAGGTGTTTTTCGAGGAGGACCAAAAGGATATTCCGTTTCCGTTCCCAAAACTGTTAAAAAACAAGAATCAAAATCATCTTGTTGCTTTAGATCTCTATCAGAATCATAGAGTCCTAGCTTAGATCTGTGCCAAGGTTTCAAATGAAAAGGATATAGGATTTTTATCTGAAAACCTCCTCTTAACCAATTTTTAGGAAATTTTGTTTTGGAGAATTGAAGACCATTAAAGCTGCATTTTAGATAAATTTCTCTATTCCAATCTTGGAAATCCTCATACCATTCCGGCGATTGCCGTAATAAAATACGGACAATATTCTTAGCTATTATCAATAAGGGTAATTTAATATATCTTCTAAAAATTGATTGAACTAGTAACAGAATACTTCTTGTTTTTTGTGCATGTGGAATGTTCTCCCAGAATTCCATTGTGTCTTTCTGGGTGTTTTTTTTACTTTTGATTTGTTGATCTAAAATTTTGTATTCTGGCTTTTTCCCGAACCAACCTCTAATACTAAAAAAAAGTTTGATTAGGTGGGATATAGGAAAAGGAAAATCTTCCATTTTTTCCAAAAAAAGCGGGGAATGGGGATTTCTTTGAGACAGTCCCCAAATAACAATTTTACGCCTTTGAGTGCGCATAGATCCTTTGATTACAGATCGACGAAAATCTGGTTCTTCCAAATAACTTATAAAACCCAAATCTCTATTAAATTTTCTATAAAGATTATAATTCTTGAAATTAGAGTTCTTAAAAGTTCCTAAAGTTCGTCTCGAACGATTTAAAAAAGCTATACGTTTAAATCTTCTTGTTCGAAGCTGGTGCGACATCCCTTGCATTAGGCCTTGTTCTTTTCGTCGTTTTTTAAAATGTTGGTGCAACTCGTTGATTAATTTGTATGACCATCGAGGGAGTTTTTTACCGATTTCATTTATTCCACTATATTTTTTTTTACCTTTCGGGTTAGTTAGAATTGCGTTCAATGAAAAAATTAACTTATTATTTGAATCAATTTTGGCTTGGTTTTTTTCTGATTTTTCTATTTTCTGTTCATATTCTCCAGAATTAGGATAGAGAAGAAGGATCTCATGAATTTTAT